TTGGGCGAGGGCTTCCAAATACATCGTAAGCTAAACCCGTGCTGACGAATAACCAACCCGCAATAAATAAGGAAGGTATAGTAATGCTATGAATGACCCAGTATCGAATACTGGTAATAATATCCGCAAAAGAACGTTCTCCTGTGCTTCCAGACATGTTGAGCTCCGCATATTCTTGTACAGTCAGGGGGGGCCGATTCCGTAAAAGATTAAATCAGTAAATTTCCATTTACTGAAACCAATCTTTGTGAGATCGTCAATATTGTACCAAGGGTGTTTTTAGAGTATACCGAATCAGTATAGCTATCCTTCTTCTGACACAGCAATGCAATTTCACAATCAATATCGAAATGAAGTGTTAGATAATTTCTTTCTTCTTTTCTTGTTGCTTGTCGATGTAGAATTTTGTACCATTTAATATAAAATTCCTAAAATTCCTGTAGTATAAGGATTTTCTTCAGTAGAAACTGAAGATCAAGTAAAATGTGAATTCGACAGGTTGGTTTCCAATAATTTATGAAGGAGATTCTCATATTCTTACGATTCAATTAGACGTTACATCTAAAAACATACGTTTTGTGGTTGTATAAGATGTTTTTTGTTGGAATCTTTTTTTTTTTTTAGGAATTGGTTGGCCACCCAGTAACAAGTAACAATAGTAGATATTATTCAATGAAAGAAAGAGGAACAACGAATAAATAAAAAACAATAAATATTCGTGATGCACGCATTATTCTATTAGCCCCCCAAGGGGGTCCTTCGTGACCTAATTACAAAGATGGGTCTTTGTAATATGGAAAGATAAAATGTAAAACCCAGTTTCGATTGATCTTATCGTGCGATACTTTTTTCTTTTCAATCGCGAGATTATGTGAATGAACTACTACTGAGTTCGCTTTAAAGTAAAAAAAAAAGTGCATTAGAAGTGTCGTTCGAAAAAAAAAAAAATGGATTCGATATTTCGATACAATAAAAAACAATCAAACTTATTTTCCAATTTTATTCCAGAGTGATTCAAAGAGAGTTTCATTTTGTGACTGAAGTTATAAAAAACGTTCTTAATTATTACTTTATTTATAATTTCTAATATTCTATATATACATATAGTTAGTTATATACATATATTAGTTCAGTCAACTCAAGAGTTGACCGATGAATCTATTGATTCAAAAGCGTGGGATGGGTAAATGTCACAGATGATTAATTGATTTCTTACTTATGTTACTCTATTTTTATTAGTATCGTCTATAATAATTGATGAATCAAATATTTTCAATTGAATTTATCCTTTCAATTGGTTGGTATTTTTGTTTATCCTCGTATCTTTCAAAAATTGAAACTTAGGGAAGTGCTTTAGAAACATATGTATAAAAAGAATTTCATTTAGCCTTTTCATGCCTACTATAACTAGTTATTTCGGTTTTCTACTAGCATCTTTGACTATAACCTCAGCTCTATTTATCGGTCTGAGCAAGATACGACTTATTTGAAATTAATTTAATGAACAATTTATAAAAAAATCTTTCTATGGTAGTTCATATATTCTCCAGTCCCTTATCAATTCTTGGTCATTGAGATGTATAGTCAATACAGATTAATATTTAAGGATAAATATTACCTCTCCCTTCCCCCTTTCAAACAAATTGAAATGATTGAAGTTTTTCTATTTGGAATCGTCTTAGGTCTAATTCCTATTACTTTGGCTGGATTATTCGTAACTGCCTATTTACAATACAGACGTGGTGATCAGTTGGATCTTTGATTAATTAACATCTCGCTTTTTATTGACCTCCTACTTCCTTTAATCCGCGGGAGGTCAAATTTAGGTTGCTGCTCAATTATTTTAGTGTAATTTTGACCTCCCGCGATTAACAAGAACACAGAATCACGCCCTGTAGGATTTGAACCTACGACATCGGGTTTTGGAGACCCACGTTCTACCGAACTGAACTAAGAGCGCTTTATTATCACAATAAATATTTTGTAACCCCAATTTATCTTGCATATATATATACTATAAAAAATAAATATATATATACTATAAAAAATAAATATATATATACTATAAAAAATAAATATATATATACTATAAAAAATAAAAATAAAACTATAAAAAATAAAAATAAAATATTTATTTAATTATGTATGTACAATTTTATTAATTGATCTCAATTGATCCCTCGTTACTGCTCAGAAGATAAGTAATAGGTAGGGATGACAGGATTTGAACCCGTGACATTTTGTACCCAAAACAAACGCGCTACCAAACTGCGCTACATCCCTTTCAATTGGTCTACAGTGTCATTGTAGAGAATCCCTGTCTTGTTTTCCACATCTTTATTTCCTACATTGATATACCCAAACTATCTTATCATTTCTTCCTTCTTCCTTTTGGTCTCATATATCATATAACAAACATATAATATGGTAAAAGACTTATATAAAGTATGAAATAAATATGAAATCTACCACAAAAAATTAATATTTTTTAGGAATTTAAGGCGGAAATGGACGTATTTTTTTCTTTTAATAAATATCTATTTTGTACATTTCAATTTGAATTAGGAACTCCGCGTACAAGTGGTAAGTCATTAACTACATATACACATCCGGTCATATATGTATTACCATTATGTATTACAAATTACAATAAAATTACAATAACGAATACAGAAAGAGGAGTTTTTAAAATGCGAGATCTAAAAACATATCTCTCCGTGGCACCGGTAGTAAGTACTCTATGGTTCGGGTCTTTAGCAGGTTTATTGATAGAGATCAATCGTTTTTTTCCGGATGCGTTGATATTCCCCTTTTTTTCATTCTAGCTATTGATATGGGAAGGGGAAGAAGATTAGAGATACAATCAAATATCTGTAACTAATCCCTACCCCTCCCTTCTTTTTTTCTTTGTTTTTTCTTTTTTTCTTTTTTTACTTATTCTTTCTAAAAAAAAAAAAAAACAAAGAAAAAGCGGTTTCACCCTCAGTGAAACTATGAACTCGGGCTCAGGCTCAAATTAAATTAATAATAGAATGGAAATGCGGTGGTTGGGGCAACAATATCATACAAGATACTTAACTGAAAATGAAATACTGTACGGCAATTAAAAATTATAAATATAGTTAGAAATCATTATATTACTTATTATTTATTACTATATTGATTGCAACAAAATATTTCTTTCATAATTTGATTTCGAGTTACCTGCTTCTATTTTTGTGTCCTTTCTTCTTCCTTGCTTCGGGTCGGAAAATTAAAGAATTGAGTGAATCAAAAACCAAAGGAGGTTCATGGCTAAGGGTAAAGATGTCCGAGTAACGGTTATTTTGGAATGTACCAGTTGTGTTCGAAATCGTGTTAATAAGGAATCAATGGGCATTTCCAGATATATTACTCAAAAGAATCGACACAATACGCCTAGTCGATTGGAATTGAGAAAATTCTGTCCCTGTTGTTACAAACATACGATTCATGGGGAGATAAAGAAATAGATCGAACCGATCGCTCGTGTGTCAGTCTTCCAAGGAAGATGAAAAATTACATATTATATATAACAATATATATATATAATTTATTTGAATTTATTTTTTAATTTATTTAAATATAAACAAATAAATATAAACAAACCAAATCCTATTTCGATCGGATCAAAGATGATGTAGAATTAAGAAATAGGATTGGGATTTTCAGGATAAGGAATAAACAAACCATGGATAAATCCAAGCGAATCTTTCTTAAATCTAAGCGATCTTTTCGTAGGCGTTTGCCTCCGATCCAATCGGGGGATCGAATTGATTATAGAAACATGAGTTTAATTAGTCGATTTATTAGCGAACAAGGAAAAATATTATCTAGACGGGTGAATAGATTGACCTTAAAACAACAACGATTAATTACTATTGCTATAAAACAAGCTCGTATTTTATCTCCGTTACCTTTTCTTAATAATGAGAAACAATTTGAAAGAAGCGAGTCAACCGCTAGAGCTGCTGGTCTTAGAACCAGAAAAAAAATAGGTTGACTCTTCAATTGAATTGAATCAAAATAAAATTCCAATCCAAACTCAAATGCGGATTGACGTTTTTTTTTTTGTTCGAAAAATCGTAAAATCGAAATGTCCTGTCGTAAGAAAAAAAATGGGAGAAGAGGAATAAATATTTTTTATTTAACGTCTTTCTTCATTTTGATGACTTTATCATATTTTATCATACTAATTTCTACTCTACCTTCCCAGAGTTCATTCTCCAGGGAACTCCATTTAAACTATTCCAACGGATTCCTTCCAATCTCTTTATTTTATGATCTCATTGGAAATCATATAAAGACAACTCTTATTTAATATAGCTATTTGTGCAAGTATTTTACGATTAAGAAGTAACTGTCTCTTGTACAGATTGTGTATAAATTTACTATAACTGAAGTATACTTTATTCTCGCGAATTACTGCATTTATCCGAGTGATCCACAACCGACGAAAATCTCTCTTTTGTCTACCTCTATCCCGATGAGCCGAAACCAAAGCTCTTATTTTCTGTTGAGTAATAGTACGAGTAAGTCTTGAATGAGCCCCTCGAAAGGTTGATGCAAATAAACGAATTTTTGTTCTACGTCTTCGAGCTATATACCCTCGTTTAATTCTGGTCATTGAATAAATGAAACTTTGATGAATAACTAATTGATTTCCTTTCTTTCAGTTATTCCCTTCCCGTATCCTAGTCTATTAATAACAAAACGGATTCTTCCAATGTATAAAATTTAAATTCCAATGGCTTTTGCTACTATAACCTTCCCGACCACGATTTTTTTTTTTTTTTTTTTCTAGGTGAAATGCCTAGAAAAAAATTGTATTGATATTAGGTATCAAAAACACATAAAACATAAAAGTAGTAAATATAAATGGATATAGTGGGTTCCATCGTTTCTATGGTTACTTCTTAAACGGTGAGGTCCTCTCTATACACCGGAGCCCTTCTTTCATTTAATCAATGTTATTGTTAACTTGTACAGTTCACACTCTTTGGCTCTACCCATAATTATCCAGTACGAGGTCTTTCACAATGAGATCTACTTATACAGTAACGGTATTTAATTATGAAGATTAGCTGAGTAGCTGACCCTGTTAGTCCGTTCTTGCAAGAGTAAGGCATAATTTTTCTGCTTTTTAAAATAGTATTTCCCCTGCTTAATGGATATCATTTGCTATCAATGGAGAATTCTTTCTCATCTTAAATTTAAAACGGAGTTGATTGGATTTGCACCAACGGAAACCATACATTTGATACCACAATAGAAGGATAGATCTTTTTTATTTTTAGATATTGAATGGAGTTCTTCCATTCTAGTCTATTCACTGGTACTGATCGTTGATACTGGATCAATTGTTTTCTTTCTTTTGTCCTAGCCCATGATCTGAACGAGTCGCACATACACCCTAGTACATGTTCCTCGTCGCTGAGGACATCCCCCAAGAGCGGGGGATTTCGTGACATTTCTGATTGGCTGTCTTGTGTTTCTAATAAGTTGTTTAATAGTTGGCATATTGAATCATATACATAATGGGCTGGTTTAGATCGATCTTAACCGGATGATTATGAATTATTTTATTTCTATATTAATAGATTAATGAATAGAATATTAAATCCGGTAAGAAGATAAAATCTCAAATCATCAATTCGTCTGAAATTTTTGTTATTTTTTCTTTTTTATTCAGTCGCTACAAGATCAACAATTCCATGAGCTTGGGCTTCTGTTGCTGACATAAAAACATCTCTTTCCATATCTTCGGATACAACCCATAAGGGTTTGCCTGTCCTTTGTACATAAACCCTTGTGACGGTTTCGCGCAGCTTCAAAAGTTCTTCCGCTTCCAAGATAAATTCTCCCGTCTGTGCCTCATAAAAAGAACTAGCAGGTTGATGGATCATTACCCTGATGATATAACATAATAAATGTTTATTCTATCTCGCATGATGATAAGGTGAAGAGATAAAGAATAATAAAATATATAATTGAACAACCGTACAGGCATCTTTTACGCATTGCATACGGCTCTATAATGGAATTCGTTTTTACCTTACTTAAATATCAAATAAATTAAATATAGGGTCTATCAGACTCGGGTTGGTAAATGGTCCAATAACCACCCTTCTTTTTGTTTTTGGAGTAGTTCAAAAATACTATGATGGCTCCGTTGCTTTATATATTTATTTCGTCTGTTATTTAGCAATCCCAAAGTTTCTTTTTTTTTTTTTTTCAAATAAAAAAACAAGATTTTTTTTATTTTCATATTCTTTCATAACCTAAATATTGTTAAGAGCCTCCCGGCGTGAAAACAAAAAAGTTTGTGACGCTGAAATAGGCCTCCCGATAGATTAGATAAAATCGGAAATACCTTTTATCTCATACTACTCTTTCGATACATAATTTAAGGGTTAAAAAAATTTATCATATCGAATTCGAAGTGCCATGCTATTATTACTTAATATTCATATTTCATATAGCGCGAAGGCATAGTCTTCTTTTTTCTCTCAAATCAAATAAAAAACTCATTGGCGCCAAGCGTGAGGGAATGCTAGACGTTTGGTAATTTCTCCTCCGACCAGAATAAAAGATCCCATTGAAGCGGCTAATCCCATGCATATTGTCTGTATATCTGGTCGCACAAATTGCATAGTATCATAAATAGCTACTCCGGGTATTACCCATCCGCCAGGAGAATTTATAAACAAATATAGATCTTTGGTATCATCCTCTATACTGAGATATACCATAAGACCAATAAGTTGATTCGAGATCTCGCTATCAACCCCTTGGCCTAAAAAAAGTAATCTTTCTCGATAAAGTCGGTTGATTGGGATAAAGTTGTATCCCTTAGAAACCGTACATGCACCTTTTGATGCATACGGTTCAACAAAAATAACGAAAAAAAAAAAAAGAATCAATGTGTAGATGTAGATTCTAGCGCTTTCTTTTATTTTATTTTATTTTTCATACCAGGTATAAAAAGGGGCTTTTCTTTCATTTTTCAAAAAAGATGGGTTTTGGCCTGTTTTGTTTATCTATAAAAAAAAATTACTAAATTTATCTAACTAACTTTTCATTGATGTATTGTTTCATCGAGATACAATCTCAATCGCGATGTAATTTTCTTGTTCCTGAATGGGCTTCTTCAATTTTTTTAGGTTTATGCTCTACTCCGAGTAAAGATCCGCCCGATTTGGATTTGCACATATATGACAAATGCCCCAATACCACGTCCTTTTGCTACGACTTCCTTTTTACAATTTATTTCATGTCTTACAACAGATATTCAATGCATTCATCATATTACTCGATTGATTAACTGTTTGAGATCACTTCTATTATAAATATATAAAGAAATAGAATATGATAGAAATAGTAATCATAAATAGATTTTTTACCGGTTTTTTTCTAAACGGAGCCTGGATACTTCATTTTATTGGCCTAACCAAGATAACCATAAATTATTCTAATTGATAATATTAATCTGTATACCCTCCCGAAAAAATGGATCTAATTGAACTTCACGCTCCAAATTTTTGATAATTCAATCAATCTTTCTTGGGCGAAGGGGAGGATATCTCGATCGGGGAAGAGAATGGGGAAATACCATATGACCCAATATATCTGACAAGTCGCACTATACGTCAATCCACAATGCATCTTCCTCTCCAGGACTTCGAAAAGGTACTCTTGGAACACCAATAGGCATTAAATAAAAGAAAAATTAAGTACTATATCTCACTTTGATGTGAAAGCGTAACAATGGATTTAGTGTCCTACTAATATTGGCCTTTATCATATTTTATCCATAGATTGACTAAGTTTATAAAAAAAGATAAAGAAGACAAAATGAATAAAGGAAAATTATTACAAATAAGTCCTTTGAATGATGAACAAATATATATATGCATTCACTCATAGAAAATGGTATCAACTCCCCTACCATTGCGTATTGGTACTTATCGGGTGTAGAATAGATCTGCTTCTTTTTGTTCCTACGAACAAAATAGTTTCATTATTACTAAAAGTAATTGAAAAGAATCAAACAAATCAAACAAATATTAATTCTTTCCCCAAGATAATCCACTAAAAAGAGGGTCCACAGCATAGTTTTTTCCAATGCAATAAAGTTACATTGTGTCTATTTTTCATTGATAAAGGGGTATTTCCATGGGTTTGCCTTGGTATCGTGTTCATACCGTCGTATTGAATGATCCCGGTCGTTTGATTTCTGTCCATATAATGCATACAGCTCTGGTTGCTGGTTGGGCCGGTTCGATGGCTCTATACGAATTAGCAGTTTTTGATCCTTCTGATCCTGTTCTTGATCCAATGTGGAGACAGGGTATGTTCGTTATACCCTTCATGACTCGTTTAGGAATAACCAATTCATGGGGCGGTTGGAGTATCACAGGGGGTACTGTAACGAATCCGGGTATTTGGAGTTACGAAGGTGTGGCCGGGGCACATATTGTGTTTTCGGGCTTGTGCTTTTTGGCAGCTATCTGGCATTGGGTGTATTGGGATCTAGAAATATTTACTGATGAACGTACAGGAAAACCCTCTTTGGATTTGCCTAAGATCTTTGGAATTCATTTATTTCTATCAGGGGTGGCTTGCTTTGGTTTTGGTGCATTTCATGTAACAGGATTGTATGGTCCTGGAATATGGGTGTCCGATCCTTATGGACTAACTGGAAGGGTACAATCCGTAAATCCAGCGTGGGGTGTGGAGGGTTTTGATCCTTTTGTTCCGGGAGGAATAGCCTCTCATCATATTGCAGCAGGGACCTTGGGCATATTGGCGGGTCTATTCCATCTTAGTGTACGTCCACCTCAACGCCTATACAAAGGATTACGTATGGGAAATATTGAAACCGTCCTTTCCAGTAGTATTGCTGCTGTCTTTTTTGCCGCTTTTGTAGTTGCTGGAACTATGTGGTATGGTTCAGCAACTACCCCGATTGAATTATTTGGTCCCACTCGTTATCAATGGGATCAAGGATACTTCCAACAAGAAATATATCGAAGAATTGGTGCTGGGTTGGCTGAAAATCAAAGTTTATCTGAAGCTTGGTCTAAAATTCCCGAAAAACTAGCTTTTTATGATTACATCGGCAATAATCCGGCAAAGGGGGGGTTATTCAGAGCGGGCTCAATGGACAACGGGGATGGAATAGCTGTTGGGTGGTTAGGACATCCTATCTTTAGAGATAAAGAGGGGCGCGAACTTTTTGTACGTCGTATGCCTACTTTTTTTGAAACATTTCCGGTTGTTTTGGTAGACGGAGACGGAATTGTTAGAGCCGATGTTCCTTTTAGAAGGGCGGAATCAAAATATAGTGTCGAACAAGTAGGTGTAACTGTCGAGTTCTATGGCGGCGAACTCAACGGAGTCAGTTATAGCGATCCCGCTACTGTGAAAAAATATGCTAGACGTGCTCAATTGGGTGAGATTTTTGAATTAGATCGTGCTACTTTGAAATCCGATGGTGTTTTTCGTAGCAGTCCACGGGGTTGGTTTACTTTTGGACATGCTTCGTTTGCTTTGCTCTTCTTCTTCGGACACATTTGGCATGGTGCTAGAACCTTGTTTCGAGATGTTTTTGCTGGTATTGATCCAGATTTAGATGCTCAAGTGGAATTTGGAGCATTCCAAAAACTTGGAGATCCAACTACAAGAAGACAAGTAGTCTGATACAATATGCTTTGTTACTTGTTACTTTTCATTTTTATTTTCTTTTTGTGATTTTTAGATGGGGTACCAGATAAATCTTGATTTGAATCACTGCCTTTTCTTTGACTCTTGTTCTTTATTTATCCGGGAGACGATCCCAAATAAACAGGTATGGAAGCTATAATTGTAAACCACGATCGAATCTATGGAAGCATTGGTTTATACATTCCTTTTAGTCTCAACTCTAGGAATAATTTTTTTCGCTATCTTTTTTCGAGACCCGCCTAAAGTTCCAACTAAAAAGGTGAAATGATTTGTCATTATCTCAATTGAAGTACGGATCCTCCCAATATTGGGAGGATCCGTACTTCAACTAGTCCCCGTGTTCCTCGAATGGATCTCTTAGTTGTTGAGAGGGTTGCCCAAAAGCAGTATATAAGGCGTACCCAGTAAAACTTACAAGTAAACCAGATAAAAAGATGGCAACTAGGGTTGCTGTTTCCATGATTATATAGTTTTAAGACATTATAAAGTTTTAAGACCACAATGGATCTATGATAAGATCATTTATTTACAACGGAATGGTATACAAAGTCAACAGATCTTACTGAATATAAAATATTATGGCTACACAAACCGTTGAAGGTAGTTCTAGATCTGGCCGCCCAAAACGAACTAATGCGGGGAGTTTATTGAAACCATTGAATTCAGAATATGGTAAAGTAGCTCCTGGGTGGGGAACTACTCCTTTGATGGGTCTCGCAATGGCTCTATTCGCGATATTCCTATCTATTATTTTGGAGATTTATAATTCTTCCATTTTACTGGATGGCATTTCAATGAATTAGATTCACAAGAACCATTAACTGGCTTTTTCAATACAAAGTGAAGCGTTTAGGTTTCTGATTTTTATCCCATTCTATTTTGGTAGTTTGACCGTGGAATTTCTTTGTTTCTGTATTTCCGGAATATGAGTGTGTGACTTGGTATAAATGATCCTATGGATAGTACAGAGAATGGGTCTGTCATCTTGATAGAGATGGTTTTACTTCGTCGGATATTCATTCTAGTATCTGGAGCACGGAATATATGAAATAGATTACTATTAGAACTATGATTCATACTTAATAGTCAGACCTCGTGTCCGGACTTCAAAAAATTTTTTCAAAGAGTTAGAAGTTATAAATAGAAATATTTTTATTCTTTCAAACTTTCGTTTATGCTTATTTTGATCAAAGGACAAAACAAAGGTTTCTTTGGTTTGGATTTTTAGTCATTATATCTATTCATTGAATAAGTGATGATCCAATGGTTCTTACTCAGGGAATTTTGGGACTTAGACTTAGTTTGAAAGGGTTTTATTGAATCATCGTGGTTTTAGTATGAATCTGAGGTTTTAATCAATTCATAGGGTCTTAACAAGAGAATTCCTATCAATAATAAAGAAAACAGCAGTAAAGCCGCATTACACATAAATAACACCAAAGAAAATAGGTAAATAGAAGATTCAAGAGGCCTATAACGATCAATATATAGACGAATGAGCCGACTTGATTTTTTGGCATTATAACCACAAAGAAGAGCTTTCGGATTTTTATTCTTTAGTATCTTCAAAAAAAAATTGAATCATAAATCATAGAATTAATAAATTTCAAACTTTATATTACACACATCCGTTAGAACTAGTATTTGGGTGTTTCTGTTTGAGCCGTACGAGATGAAATTTTCATATACGGTTCTCCGGGGGGGTCCCCTTGATTTACCTATCTCAATAAAATCTATGATTGGTTCGAAGAACGTCTTGAGATTCAGGCAATTGCCGATGATATAACTAGTAAATATGTTCCTCCTCACGTCAACATATTTTATTGTCTAGGGGGAATTACGCTTACTTGTTTTTTAGTACAAGTAGCTACCGGGTTTGCTATGACTTTTTATTATCGTCCGACCGTTACGGAAGCCTTTGCTTCTGTTCAATATATAATGACTGAAGCTAATTTTGGTTGGTTAATCCGATCAGTTCATCGATGGTCGGCAAGTATGATGGTCCTAATGATGATCCTGCACGTATTTCGCGTGTATCTCACCGGCGGCTTTAAAAAACCTCGTGAATTGACTTGGGTTACAGGTGTGGTTTTGGGTGTATTGACCGCATCTTTTGGTGTAACTGGTTATTCCTTACCTCGGGACCAAATTGGTTATTGGGCAGTAAAAATTGTAACAGGCGTACCAGACGCTATTCCTGTAATAGGCTCGCCTCTGGTAGAGTTATTACGCGGAAGTGCTAGTGTAGGACAATCCACTTTGACTCGTTTTTATAGTTTACACACTTTTGTATTACCTCTTCTTACCGCCGTATTTATGTTAATGCACTTCCCAATGATACGTAAGCAAGGTATTTCTGGTCCTTTATAAAGAATATATACCATCGTGTAATCAATCATCTATCACTTGGGGTAGGAACACTAGTATTTCATTGCTACAAATATGGATTATTGAAAAAAAAAAATAAGACATGTATTGGGATATTTCTCTTCAACTCTACAAAAATGTATTATTTTTTTGACACTCATAGTTGAAGTGAATTTTCCGAAGATAAAATGGATTATGGGAGTGTGTGACTTGAACTATTGATCGGGCCTTGCAGATATATGTCCTTATCTATCTGCCACATTTGAATTCACAACAAAAAAATGTGTCTTTGTTCCAACCACCGCGTAAGCCCCATACAGAAGATAGGCCGGTTCGTTTGAAGAGAATCTTTTCTATGATCAGACCCGATCATGTCGTGTATGATATGA